GATTTACCATCCGAAAATAGGAAAAAACGGAGTCTTTGTCTAAAGAAATGCGTTGAGAAAGGGCAGATGTATAGAACCTTTCAACGAGATAGTGCTTTTTCAACTCTCTCAAAATGGAATCTATTCCAAACATATATGCCATGGTTCCTTACTTCGGCAGGGTACAAATATCTAAATTTTTTATTTTTAGATACTTTTTCAGACCTATTGTCGATACTAAGTAACAGTCCAAAATTTGTATCCATTTTTCATGATATTATGTATGGATCAGATATATCATGGCGAATTCTTCAGAAAAAAGGGTGTCTTCGACAATGGAATCTGATAAGCGAAATTTCGAGAAAGTGTTTACATAATTTTCTTATGTTCGAAGAAATGATTCATCGAAATAATGAGTCACCATTGATATCGACACATCTGAGATTGCCAAATGTTCATGAGTTCCTCTATTCAAGCCTTTTCCTTCTTCTTCTTGTTGGATATCTCGTTCGTACACATCTTCTCTTTGTTTGCCGAGCCTCTAGTGAGTTACAGACAGAGTTCGAAAAGGTCAAATCTTTGATGATTTCACCATACATGATTGAGTTGCGAAAACTTCTGGATAGGTATCCTACATCTGAACTGAATTCTTTCTGGTTAAAGAATCTGTTTCTAGTTGCTCTGGAACAATTAGGAGATTCTCTAGAAGAAATCCGGGGTTCTGTTTCTGGCGGCAACATGCTATTGGGTGGTGATCCCGCTTATGGGGTCAAATCAATCCGTTCTAAGAAGAAATATTTGAATATCAATTTCATCGATCTCATAAGTATCATACCAAATCCCACCAATCGAATCACTTTTTCGAGAAATACGAGACATCTAAGTCATACAAGTAAAGAGATCTATTCATTGATAAGAAAAAGAAAAAACGTGAACAGTGATTGGATTGATGATAAAATGGAATCCTGGGTTGCGAACAGTGATTCGATTGATGATGAAGAACGAGAATTTTTGGTTCAGTTCTCCACCTTAACGACAGAAAAAGGGATTGATCAAATTCTATTGAGTCTGACTCATAGTGATTATTTATCTAGTGATCATTTATCAAAGAACGACTCTGGTTATCAAATGATTGAACACCCGGGAGCAATTTACTTACGATATTTAGTTGACATTCATAAAAAGTGTCTAATGAATTATGAGTTCAATACATCCTGTTTAGCAGAAAGACGGATATTCCTTGCTCATTATCAGACAATCACTTATTCACAAACCTCGTGTGGGGCTAATAGTTTTCATTTCCCGTCTCATGAAAAACCCTTTTCGCTCCGCTTAGCCCTATCCCCCTCTAGGGGTATTTTAGTGATAGGTTCTATAGGAACTGGACGCTCCTATTTGGTCAAATACCTAGTGACAAACTCCTATGTTCCTTTGGTATTTCTGAACAAGTTCCTGGATAACAAGCCTAAAGGGTTTCTTATGGATGATATCGATATTGATGATAGTGACAATATTGATGATAGTGACGAGATTGATGCTAGTGACGATATCGATCTTGACCTCGATACGGAGCTGCTAACTCTGATGAATGCGCTAACTATGGATATGATGCCGGAAATAGACCGATTTTCTATCACCCTTCAATTCGAATTAGCAAAAGCAATGTCTCCTTGCATAATATGGATTCCAAACATTCATGATCTGGATGTGAATGAGTCGAATTACTTATCCCTCGGTCTATTAGTGAACTATCTATCCAGGGATTGTGAAAGATGTTCCACTAGAAATATTCTTGTTATTGCTTCGACTCATATTCCCCCAAAAGTGGATCCCGCTCTAATAGTTCCGAATAAATTAAATACATGCATTAAGATACGAAGGCTTCTTATTCCACAACAACGAAAGCACTTTTTCAATCTTTCATATACTAAGGGATTTCACTTGGAAAAGAAAATGTTCCATACTAATGAATTCGGGTCCATAACGATGGGTTCCAATGCACGAGATCTTGTAGCACTTACCAATGAGGCCTTAGCGATTAGTATTACACAGAAGAAATCAATTATAGACACTAATACAATTAGATCCGCTCTTCATAGACAAACTTGGGATTTGCGATCTCAGGTAAGATCGGTTCAGGATCATGAGATCCTTTTCTATCAGATAGGAAGGGCTGTTGCACAAAATGTACTTCTAAGTAATTGCCCCATAGATCCTATATCTATCTATATGAAGAAGAAATCATGTAACGAAAGGGATTCTTATTTGTACAAATGGTACTTCGAACTTGGAACGAGCATGAAGAAATTAACGATACTTCTTTATCTTTTGAGTTGTTCTGCCGGATCGGTCGCCCAAGACCTTTGGTCTCTACCCGGACCCGATGAAAAAAATGGGATCACTTCTTATGGACTCGTTGAGAATGCTTCTGATCTAGTTCATGGCCTATTAGAAGTAGAAGGTGCTCTGGGGGGATCCTCACGGACAGAAAAAGATTGCAGTCAGTTTGATAATGATCGAG